TGTCTTGGGTTGGAACAAATTACTATAATTCGTCCCCGTCTACGGATCAGTCGACAGTTTTCGCAAATTTTACGAACAGAGGCTCTTATTTTCATATTTTTCATTCCTTAACTTAAACTTAATTCCGAATATACTTATTGGAAGAAAATAAGTTTCTTTAAATTTTGAAATCTCGAATTGTATCCTTATAAAAGGTAAAAGGAATGTTGAAGTTGAAAAAAGCACCTAATCATTTGAATCTCTGTTGCGGAGTCTCTAAATTAACGACCTCTGGTTGAATCATAACGACTTACTTCAATTTTGACTTTATCCCCCGGTACGGTAGTGTTGGGAAGTGATTCAGTAATTAAACCTTCATGAATCCATTTCATTCCATGTAAAACCCCCTTGAAGTATCAACTAATGTAGGAGGAGTGATGTTAGAAACCCGCCCCCTCTCCTCTCTTTTTTTACAAATAGGAAGCTACGGATACAATTTGAATATTAGAAAGATTACCATATATAATTAGAATATAATTAGAAAGATTACCATACATAACACAAAATTTTTCCTCCGATTCCTTCTAGTCGAGCCTCTCGGTCTGTCATTATACCCCGAGAAGTAGAAAGAATTACAACCCCTCTCCCGCCTAAAATTCTAGGAACTCGTTGATAGTTAGAATAGATTCGTAGACTAGGGCGACTGATCCGTTTTAAATTAAAAATAGTTCGATATGGTCCTTGTCTATTCCTTCTATGTCGTAGGGTTAAAACCAAAAAATATTTGTTTCTTTCTCGATGTTTCCTCACGTTTTCAATAAACCCTTCTCGTAAAAATATTTTAATAATGTTTTCGGTGAGGTTAGTAGATGATATTTGAACCGTTCCTTTTCTATCCATGTCAGCATTTCGTATCGAGGTTATTATGTCAGCAATAGTGTCCTTACCCATGATAAACTAAAATGATTTTTTCCCCTGAATTTTAATATAATCAACGTGTTCTTTTTTTTTTTTTATGAATTAATTATTAATTAATTATTTTAATTATTAAAGGTATATGCGTGAGATACAATCTACGAATTAATTGAATCTATTTCATTCAAATATTATAACTATATCATGGTCTCATCTCAGTCTCATCTCATCTTAGATCTTATAATACTTCAGGCGCTAATGAAACTATTTTATTGAAATTTAACTGTCTCAATTCCTGGGCAATTACACCAAAAATTCGCGTTCCTTTTGGATTTCCTTCTTGATCAATGACAACTGCAGCATTGTCATCATATCGTATTATCATACCGTTGTCACGTTTGAGTTCTTTACAAGTGCGTACAATTACAGCTCTGATCACTTCTGATTTTTCTAGAGGTGTATTTGGTACTGCTTCCTTGATTACAGCAACAATAACGTCACCAATATAAGCATATCGGCGATTACTAGCTCCTATGATTCGAATACACATCAATTCTCGGGCCCCGCTGTTATCCGCTACATTTAAATGGGTCTGAGGTTGAATCATATCGTTTTTTTACTCTCTTCTTTCAATACATTTCAATACAAAGGGCGAAGTAAAAAAAAATATTGTTTGTCTAAAACAAAAAAAAAAAGAAACCTGCATATTGCTTCTTTTCATCTCCAAGACCCTCTTTCCTTTGTTTCTACAGTCCAGTTCTATCTCGAAATAATGAATTGAGTTCGTATAGGCATTTTGGACGCGGCTATTGAAATAGCTTTTCTGGCTATATTTTCTGCTACTCCGCTCATTTCATAAAGTATTCTACTCGGTTTAACGACAGCTACCCAATATTCGGGAGACCCTTTCCCCGAACCCATACGTGTTTCTGTAGGTCTTACTGTAACTGGTTTGTCGGGAAATATACGTACCCATATTTTTCCACCGCGGCGTGCATTTCGTGTCATTGCTCGTCGCCCTGCTTCTATTTGTCTAGATGTAATCCAAGCGGGTTGAAGTGCTTGAAGAGCATATTTACCGAAACAAATACGATTACCTCGATAAGATATTCCTTTCATTCTTCCTCTATGTTGTTTACGGAATCTGGTTCTTTTAGGGTTATAGTTGATGGTTGTTTCTCAATTCCATCTCTATTACAGAACCGGACATGAGAGTTTCTTCTCATCCAGCTCCTCACGAATGAAACGATTAAAAAGAATATACATGTATTTGATAAATAATATACTGAATCATGGTATTTTTTGAGATTTCATCTAATCTATTAGATGTATATCTTGTTTTGATTTGATATCTAACTAAACATGTATTCTATTTATAGATAAATTATAGATAAAGATAATTATTTCTATTTATTTTTATTTAGAGAAATTTTGTATAACAAATCCTTATTTATAATTTATAACAAATCCTTATTTTGTTTTGCTTTTTATATTATCATATCGATCAAAAAAAAATAAAAAAACTTTCGCGGGCGGATATTTACTCTTTCAATATTTTTTTTCGGTTGTAGGGTTAACCCCAGGGCTTCTCAGAATAAATGGATTG